TATTTTGTCCCAAAGAAGTCTCTTAGGACTCATTTTCACAAATGAATTGATTAAGTCCAAATTCTGTAAAGATGAAGAAACAGGCCTATAAAAAAAGAATGCTACAAAGATTCCTACATAGGCTATACTGACTGAAAAAGTTGCATTTGTAAGAAAATCATACCAATCCGCAGAATTGTTCGAATTTTTATGTAAAAGATTTATAGACGGAGTTAACCATTTGGATAATATATTCCTATTTAAATCCATTCCTCCTTGATCGAAAGGAATTCCTATAGATCCAACACACAAAGTAAATAGAGCCAACCCAAGCAGCGGCAATAGCATAGTATTATGCGATTCATGAGGATATGGGGGAATTTCTTTATTGATATTGACAAAATGAGTCATTTTCATAAAGGATCGCCTCATATTTTTTACATTTCCACCCATTGGACCCATTGAATCTCTTTTTTTCGAAAAAAAGGAAGCCCTCTCATTATTATTCATTGTGGATAAAAGAAGATCTTTGTTAATTACTTTCCTTCCTTCTTTACCCCATATGGCTATTGAATAGAACGAGCTATTTTTTTTTCCACTGAAATTTTGAAAATAAAGGTTTAAATGCCCTTCAAAGGTAAGTAAATAGATCCGAAACATATAAAATGCAGTTAATCCTGCTGTGGAACAAGCTATGATCGCGAAAATAGGTGAATACAACCAACTATCGTTAAGAATTTCGTCTTTTGACCAAAAACAAGCAAGAGGTGGAATACCACAAAGAGAAAGTGTACCTAACAAAAAAGCAGTTTTTGTAATTGGCACATATTTTTTGAAACCCCCCATAAGAGCCATATTCTGACTTTTATCTGGAGAATATCCAATAATTCTTTCCATTGAATGAATAATGGATCCAGAGCCTAAAAATAATAATGCTTTCGAATAGGCATGAGTGATCAAATGAAATAAAGCAGCTTGATAAGACCCCATACCTAAAGCTAACATAATATAACCCAATTGCGACATTGTAGAATAAGCTAAACTTCTCTTAATGTCTATTTGAGCCAGAGCCAAAGTAGCTCCTAATAGTACTGTTATTATACCTATCAAAGAAATTAGATTCATTACGTAAGGTATAACTGCGAAAAGAGGCAGAAGCCGGGCTACAAGAAAAATTCCCGCTGCTACCATAGTAGCAGCATGTATCAGAGCCGAAATCGGAGTAGGTCCCTCCATGGCATCAGGTAACCATACATGAAGGGGGAATTGTGCCGATTTAGCAATTGCACCGAGGAATAATAGGGCGGCACACAGAGTCAGAAATAAAGAATTTATCCCATGATTCTCAATCAAGTTATTGACTATTTTGAACAAATCTCGAAATTCGAAACTACCCGTTATCCAATAAAGACCTAAGGTTCCTAATAATAAACCAAAATCCCCCACACGATTAGTTACAAATGCTTTTTGACAAGCATTTGCCGCAATTGGTCGCGTGAACCAAAAACCTATTAATAGATAGGAACACATTCCAACTAATTCCCAAAAAATATAAATTTGTATCAAATTAGAACTAGTAACTAATCCCAACATGGAAGCATTGGAAAAACTCATATAAGCAAAAAATCTCAAATATCCTTGATCATGAGACAGATAATTGTCACTATAAATAAGAACCATGATTCCAACAGTAGTAATTAATATTGACATAATAGAAGTCAGTGGATCGATCAAGTCGCCAAACTCTAAGGAAAAATCATGATGGATGGTCCAAGACCATACATATTGATAAATAGAACTCCCGTTTATTTGCTGAATGGCCAGGTCGGCCGAAAAAAGCATAACTATACTTAGTAATAAAACACTAGGAAAAGCCCACATGCGACGCAGATTTTTTGTTGCCGTCGGAACAAGAAGAAGTCCCACTCCTATTGCTACAGGAACCAGAAGCGGAACGAAAGGTATGATCCATGCATATTTATATGTATGTTCCATAAGAAAATCAAAGTTTTTTCTATTCTTATTAATTGAATTGTTTCCGATTCACCAGCTCTTATCTCTTTCGGAAGGAACAATCAAATAAAAAAATCAAAATAGGAAAGAACTCAAATAGAATTTTCCATTTTCAATCATTCCATTAATTATTAGAAGAATTTCTATTCATAGAGCAAGTAAAAAGAATTCTCGTACTTGATTCTGATATGGGTCATAGGATCCATCAATAACTCGACCCAATCAAAAGAAGACCTTGGTATTAGTTTATTCGGGAGAATTCACTAATTCTGATTGAGTGGCTTAAGCAGCCTAGGCGCTTCTGAGAAACTCTACGATACCGATCACTTCACTAACTGTCGCTGCGTATAGAATGCTCAGAATGAAAAAGGATTTCGGGTCTTGACTTTCCATTCTTTTTAAGGTATATTTCAATCAGATAGACAGATAGTATCATTTTCATTTGAATAGAGAATATAATATTCTGAAAACAAGAAATTTTAATTAACGCTTTCAGATAAAAGAAATTCGAAAGGAAGTTTGACCGTGTAATTTTAAATAAAAGCGAAAACTGACAGATGAGAAATCTACCAATGCCAAAGTTTATTCGAAAGACTGTTTCTACAGTCTGGACGTTTTTGTGGGCTGCTAGCGTAATCTGGTCCTGGGGTCAGATTTTTTGGGGCGTGTATAGAATGTGTGATTCTATACACATACGTATACAGTTGCGGCGACCAGCTGCAACTGTTCGGAATATTTCGGATTCGGATTCGGATTCGGATTCGGATTCGGAGATGATATTCGCAATAAACCAACGGAGGAAACTATTGGTAGAACGCCTTGTCCAGATTAGGTGGGAAGAGTCAAGGGTACAAGACGAAAAGGACCTTGTCACAGAGAAACTTTCCGGGTTAGACAACCTCAGCGATCCGGAAATTCAGGCATACATAGAAATGGACGACGAGTTGAACGGGCGGAAAAACCGCATCCAAAAAGAGATGTACGACTTAATAGAGGAGCTTCACGGGTTAAACTTAACCGAGGAGAAATACTTAAAAAAGGGAAACGCGGAACTTTTGCTCTTAAAGGAAAAACAGTCCAAGGTAGCAGAACCAGCCCGTCAAGATGCCTCTCTTCGAAATGAGCACCTCACCAGTAGCAGGAGGAGGAAATTTACCGGGGTTAAGTTGAGCCAAAGGTCGATCACCGTGCGGCGCCACAGTACTAGGAAGCCCCCAAAGGCGCCCCTTCAGGAGAACCGCTCACTGCGACAGGAGAATCAATTAGAGAATAATAAAGAATAATCCGAACAATACATGTCTTTCACATCCAACTATAAACAATGAGTAACCTCTTCATTTTTGAATGGCGGTTCCAAAGAAACGTACTTCTCTGTCAAAAAAGCGTATTCGTAAAAATATTTGGAAAAGAAAGGGGTATTGGGCAGCGATAAAAGCATTTTCATTAGCGAAATCTCTTTCTACCGGGAATTCAAAAAGTTTTTTGTACGACAAACAAATAACCAAGTCTTGGAAGAATCTGAATCAATATGACTCCCTGAATTGTCATTTCTAATCTAAAATGAAGGATTCCCATTAACTCATATTTTTCTTTTCAACGGATCAATACGAGACGGGACTGGTTATTGCGGTATGCAGAAAAAGAAGTCCTCTGCTTACTGTATTCTCAATTTTTTGACGAAGTAGTGAAGGACAAGATACAAAGTTTTAGCTTTCTTTTTAGAAAGTTTTAGCTTTCTTTTTAGAAAGTTTTAGCTTTCTTTTTAGTAGGTTTTTCTAATTTGTGAGATGGGGGTTGTCATTTTCCTCATCGATTCACTTTTCATAATACACTAACTAAAAGAAAAGTCTTCTTTTTCCTTTAGGAAGGATTTTTTTGGATTATGTATTCCTAATATGTAGTCCAAATAAGGGTCCTTGGGCTGTGGAATCCATCAAGATCTATATCTATATATAGATATAGATCTTGAGAGCTTTCTTTTCTTTAGAAATATAGAATCTTTTTTTTTTTTTTTGAAGTACGCTAAAATTCCGATAAAGATTGAAACCTTTTAGTTCTATGCCTGGATAGAGGACAGAACTATCTAGTTCCAACTGCTGCATTTCCATTCCAGGCGAAGTTAAACCAACGGAAAGCCCTTTGTGAAAGTGAAACCTAACACCCTACGATCCCACAATACTAATGATTGTTGAACGTTCAATTAGTAATTTGAACGAGTGTTTTTTCATTGATTGTCAGATTCCCTAAAAAAGATTTGATTGAATTGACTCCTTAGAATCTCGACGATTGAATATGGATGGGCTATTATGTTTTCGAGTAAGCCGCTATGGTGAAATCGGTAGACACGCTGCTCTTAGGAAGCAGTGCTAGAGCATCTCGGTTCGAGTCCGAGTGGCGGCATCTTCTAAAAGAGATACAATAAATCCTATAATGAATGGAATTCCTCATTTCCATTCCAGTGTTGAAGGATCCCCCTTTTATTTTTTATTTTAGGATTTTTTTTATGATATTCTCGACTTTAGAACATATATTCACTCACATTTCTTTTTCGATCGTTTCAATTGTAATTACGATTTATTTACTAACCTTATTATTAGTCTACGAAACGCTAGGACTCTATAATTCGTCAGAAAAAGGCATGATAGCTACCTTTTTCTGTATAACAGGATTGTTAGTTACTCGTTGGATTTATTCGGGACATTTCCCCTTAAGTGATTTATATGAATCATTAATGTTTCTTTCGTGGGGTTTTTCCATTATTCATATGGTTCCACATTTTAGGAACCAAAAAACCCATTTAAGCGCAATAACCGCGCCAAGTACTATTTTGACTCAAGGCTTTGTTACTTCAGGTCTTTTAGTGGAAATGCATCAATCCACAATATTAGTACCTGCTCTCCAATCTCAGTGGTTAATGATGCACGTAAGTATGATGGTATTGAGCTATGCAGCTCTTTTATGCGGCTCGTTATTCTCAGTAGCGCTTCTAGTCATTACATTTCGAACACGCATAGATATTTTTGGCAAAAGAAATCATTTATTAACTGGGTCATTTGTTTTTGATGAGATCCAATACGCAAATGAAAGAGGCAGTGTTTTACGAAACACTTTTTTTCTTTCATTTAGAAATTATCACATGTATCAGTTGATTCAGCAATTGGATCGTTGGAGTTATCGTGTCATTAGTCTAGGGTTTCTCTTTTTAACCATAGGTATTCTTTCGGGCGCGGTATGGGCTAATGAGGCATGGGGGTCATATTGGAATTGGGACCCCAAGGAAACTTGGGCATTTATTACTTGGACCATATTTGCAATTTATTTACATATGAGAACAAATCCAAATTTTCAAGGCACGAATTCCGCAATTGTGGCTTCTCTTGGATTTCTTATAATTTGGATATGTTATTTTGGGGTCAATCTATTAGGAATAGGATTACATAGTTATGGCTCATTCACATTAACATCGAATTGAAGAAGCGACCCAATCTATAGGAACATAGTATGAAGTTTGTGTGAGTTTTTGAGAACTATTTGAATCACTACTGGATTCAAATGGTTCTCAAAAACCCCAAACGTATCTGATTCGAATGGACTTCATTTTCTTTTTCCTTAAGATAAGGAAAAAGAAGACTTATTTTTTTTTCATTGTCCAGCGAATGGTTTTTGAAATCATAGCTTTATTTTCTATCTTATTCATGAAAACTATCTTATCTATAAAAGTAATTAGATAGGATAGCTTCTACCTTGTCAACGGATAGTGAGAGAAGGAAATCCGGATAAATACCAATCCCTATTACGGGTAGAAAGATACAGATCGAAACAAAAAGTTCTCGTGGTCCAGAATCCAAAAAAGAAGAGTTTGGGGCAGGAAATTGCTTGTATCCATAGAACATCTGGCGTGACATAGATAATGAATAAATAGGAGTTAATATAATTCCAATTGCCATTACAAAAGTAATGAGTATTTTTGGCATTAAAAGATATTTTGGACTGGTAATTATTCCAAAAAAGACTACCAATTCGGCAACAAAACCACTCATTCCCGGCAATGCAAGAGAAGCCATCGAGAAGCTACTGAACATTGTAAATATTTTAGGCATTGGGATAGCTATTCCGCCCATTTCGTCGAGATAAACAAGACGTATTCTATCGTAACTCGTTCCTGCCAAGAAAAAAAGCGCCGCACCAATAAATCCGTGAGAAATGATTTGTAAAATGGCTCCATTCAGTCCTGTATCGGTTATAGAACCAATTCCTATAATTGTAAAACCCATATGAGATACAGAAGAATAGGCTATTCTCTTTTTTAAATTGCGTTGGCCGGGAGATGTTGAAGCTGCATAGATTATTTGAACTGTACCTATTATCATCAACCATGGAGAAAATATAGAATGAGCGTGGGGTAAGAATTCCATATTGATCCGAACCAATCCATACGCTCCAATTTTTAATAAGATTCCGGCTAGAAGCATACACGTACTGTAATGTGCCTCCCCGTGGGTATCTGGTAACCATGTATGTAGGGGTATAATCGGTGATTTGACAGCATAAGTAATAAGAAATCCAAAATAGAATATTATTTCCAATGCCACCGGATACGATTGATTCGCTGAGGTTTCAAAATTGAAGGTTGGTTCGTTGGAACCATATAAACCCATGCCCAGAACTCCCATTAATAGAAAAACAGAACCCCCCGCAGTGTACAAAAGAAACTTTGTAGCTGAGTACAAACGTTTCTTTCCTCCCCACATGGATAGAAGTAGGTAAACAGGAATTAATTCTAACTCCCACATGATAAAAAAAAGTAAAAGATCTCGAGAAGAAAATGATCCTATTTGGCCGCTGTACATTGCTAACATCAGGAAATGGAACAATCGTGAATCCCGAGTCACTGGCCGAGCCGCTAAAGTAGCTAAAGTAGTGATGAATCCCGTCAGTAAAACGGGTCCTATGGAAATTCCATCGATTCCGAGTCTCCAGTGAAAATCAAAAAAATGGATCCATCTAGAATCCTGTTCTAATTGGATTAATGGATCGTCAAATTGGAAATGATAACAGAATGCATAGGTCGTTAGAAGTAGTTCTATTGTGCATATAGAGAGGGTATACCACCTAATCATCTTATTTCCCCTATGAGGAAAAAAGAAAATGGAAGAACCCGCGGATATCGGCAAAATCACAATTATTGTTAACCAAGGAAAAGAATTCGTGGTAAAGACAAGATACACTTTGACCAAAAAACCCGTGCTCGAAATAATATTTTTGATCGAGTACGGGTTTTTGTCGGTAAGGAGAAAAAAAAAATGGGTTCAAGTAGAGTTTTCTAGAACGTATCAATAAGCTAGCCCCATGCTTCGCGTTGTCTCATGCCATAAATAAACCCGGACACTTAAGAAATCTGTTGGACAAGCGGATTCACACCTCTTACAACCTACACAGTCTTCTGTTCTTGGGGCAGAAGCTATTTGCTTAGCTTTACATCCGTCCCAAGGTATCATTTCTAATACATCTGTGGGGCAGGCTCGCACACATTGAGTGCACCCTATACATGTATCATAAATCTTTACTGAATGTGACATGGTATCTATCCACTTTTTGAACGTCATAAATTTTCGATCTAGTAAAATCATAAAGGAATCATATATGGTAGACACCAGACGAATCGAGGGTTTACCAGAATCGATTTCGAATCAATCTACTTCTGGATCTGCTCATGATAGCGGTCCAAGATACTTTGATTTATTACGTTTTAGCAAACATGGGCCTATGTTTGTTTCTATCGTACATACCAATTTGAATTGGTGAATATTCTATTCGGTATTTATATGATTACCGCTATTTATTCAGCAAGTTCGATTGATTGATACGAGTGGATTTTCTGTTACGATGAATTGACGAAACAATAGCAGGTCCAATAGCGGCTTCAGCGCCTGCAATAGCTATAACAAAAATTGCGAAAATGTCTCCTTTTAATTGGCGACTATCAAATAAATCAGAAAATGTTACGAAATTCATATTAACCGCATTCAGTATAAGCTCAAGACACATAAGTGCTCTAACCATATTTCGACTTGTGATCAATCCATAAATACCGATAGAAAATAAATAGGCACTCAAAACAAGTTCATGTTCAAGCATCATTGACCAACCCCTCATCAATCTGGTTTTATTTGCTTTCAGTATGAACAAAAACTCCACCTTAATCCATTTTATTGACTAGAATATCACAAGTGCAGAACAAAGGAAGGTATTGAGAATAGATTGAACTAAAACCATTTCCATTTTATACATGAAAAATAGAAAAATGGAATTGATGAAGGAAAAAAATAGGTGTGATAAGAACGAAGTCTTTCTCGTTTTGAGAGGACAGAACTCTTTCATTCGAAGTCTTTCTTTTTATTACTGACGGGCCATAACAATTGCACCTATCAAGGCAACTAAAAGAATTATAGAAATGAGTTCAAAGGGAATAAAAAAATCTGTTGATAAATGAGTCCCAATTTGTTGACCATTATTTACAAAATCCTGCTCTAAAATCTGGTTTGATCTTGTAGTCCAAATAATACCGTACCATGAAGTATCTGGGACAGTAGTAATTAGTGAAACAAAAAGACTTGTACAAACCACCAAAGTGACTCCTTCTCCAACGGTCCAAAGACCAAAATCGTTGTAATATTCTGAGTCATTCATGAACATCACAGCGAATACGATTAACACATTTATGGCCCCCACGTAAATAAGTAGCTGTGCAGCAGCTACAAAATGGGAATTCGATGGAATATGGAATAAGGATATACAAACAAGAACCAACCCCAAGGAAAAGGCAGAAAAAATGGCATTGGTAAGTAATACCACTCCCAGACCTCCTAATATAAGAACCGATCCCAAAAATACTAAAAGAAAATCATGTATTGGTCCAGTAAAATCCATTATATGTCAAATAATAGAGAAATAAGCTTAAATGTTTCATGATCTTTTTGACCAGACCGGGAAAAAATAGGTTACCCGACTCTTTTTAGGATATACTCCTAATGGAATCCAATCCTAGATGGGGTGGGGGTTGATGTAGATACAGTTATGAATCCCATTATATATATCCGAAAGAGTAGTTCATATATAACTCTAGAATCAAATTATAAATAAATAAATTATAGAAGAAGGGACAAGAAAAAAAAAGATTATCATCTTACTTAGTTAGTTTCTATAAGAAATAATAAGAAATAGAAATTAGATATATAATATTATAGAAATAGGATTCATATAGAGAGATGTAGATTAAAAAAAAAACTAATATAAATATAATATGGGAGGATTCGATGAGAAAACGAGACGTATGGGATAAGGCCTTACTAGCCTTACGCGTAGTAGAAATCGTAAAAACCGGTTCTGTTCGAGTTTATAAACCACCTGAGATTTCTTTATTCTCTAGGACTTTATTCTACAGAATTTGTTTCCGAAAAGGGCCTTTTCTCACCCGAAGTAGGTTTTTTGTTACTTGAGCTTTTTGTTCGGTTCTTCGTATTGATAAAGATTGGGCTGAGACTTTTTCTAGTTTTTTCCCTTTTTCTGTTTCTTTATCTGGGGATCCGGTTTCTTTGGGTCTTACTTTAGGTCTTCTGGTTGCTTTGATTGGTTTATTCATTTGGTTAATTTGATTGAGTTTTCTTTGACTTTTGTCTAGATATTTGAGAATTTTTGTGACCAAACTTTTGTAGAACAGACCAAACTTTGGTCTGTTCTCTCGACTGGTGATGTATATAAAGTCAAATACAAACCCCTATGGAATGAGGTCAAAAAGATGTTCCAATTGTTTCGACTAGCTACTCTAGTCCGTGTATTCTTTTATGCTGGAAGGTTTGGATAGCATACAAAACAAAAAATAACAAAGGAAAGGAGGTTCATTTTGATGTTCAAATTGTTTCCACTAGCTACTTTTCGAATAGAAGAAGGGACAAGAAAAAAAAGATTATCTATTTTGATTTAGTTAGTTTCTATATCTATAATAAAAGAAATAGAAATTATATATATCATAGAAATATGATTAATATAGAGGGATGTCAATTTCAAAAAATCACGGATAATGTATGTTTGCAAGACACGATTCTGAGCAATGAATCTCCAATCAATAGCTAGGACTTTTACTTATTCGCCGAGCAAAATCAAAGAGGCCTTGCTTCTTTAGTAAAAGTAGTAAAAGTAATTGGAAATTGGAGTAATTGGTAATCGAATCAAGCGGTTTACCCATTTTTTATTTGATTTGAGTCGAATTCAGAATGGTTCGAATTACGGAATCTCCAATTACTGACATTGGTAACCGACCCAAGGCAATTTGATTATAATTCAATTCGTGACGATTATAAGTAGAAAGTTCATATTCTTCAGTCATTGATAAACAATTTGTTGGACAATACTCGACACAATTACCACAAAATATACATATTCCAAAATCAATACTATAATTAAGTAATCGTTTCTTTCGAATATCCGGTTCCAATCTCCAATCAACAATGGGTAGATCTATAGGGCATACACGAACACATACTTCACAAGCAATGCATTTATCAAATTCAAAGTGGATTCGCCCGCGGAAACGCTCTGATGGAATCCATTTTTGATACGGATATTGAATAGTTACAGGTAAACGACTCGTATGAGATAAGGTAATCATGAAACTTTGGCCGATATACCTTGCAGCTCTTACTGTTTGTTGACCATAATTCATGAACCCAGTTACCATAGGAAGCATATCGTGAATCTCTATGAATAATTGAAATTTTCTTTCTCTTGTTTGAGAGAAGTTATGAATCTAGAATACAATGAATGGCTTATGTATTTACAGCGAAAGGAGTTGGGAACAAGTTGTCAATAATAGATTACCGAGAGAAATAGGTAAAAGAAATTTCCACCCAAGATTTAATAGTTGGTCCATTCTCATCCTAGGCAAAGTCCATCTTGTTGTGATAGAAATGAACAGGAACAAATAAGCTTTCGCTAATGTAATAAAAATACCAATTGTAGTTTCAAAGACTCCACCCAGTTCATTTATTCCGAAAAAATCAGGAATCAATATGAACGGAATAGGGAGATTCCAACCGCCCAAGTAAAGAACTGTTACAAATAATGAAGAGACTAGTAGATTTAGATAGGAAGCAACGTAAAATAAACCAAATTTTATACCTGAATATTCGGTTTGATAACCTGCTACTAATTCTTCCTCTGCTTCTGGTAAATCAAAGGGTAATCTCTCACATTCTGCTAGGGAAGAAATTAGAAAAACCGTAAACCCTATAGGTTGACGCCACAGATTCCAACCCCAAAAACCATATTTGGACTGTGCCTCAACTATATCAACTGTACTTGAACTGTTAGATAATCATAGTCGGTGATAACATCACTGCTGCCATCGCTATTGCAGAACCGTACATGAGACTTTCACCTCATACGGCTCCTCGGTGGTCGTCATAAAAAAATCTAAGGACGGGCTCGTTATTATCTCGATATGTTAGTTGAGTAGATAGAGTAAAGATGTATCGGAGAGTCCCACATTAGACCAATGCAATTCTGTCTGCTATAATAACAAAAAGGTGCTTCTGAATTGATCTCACCCTTTCTATTTCTAAATATTTCTAATTTCAAAAATGAAATTTCTCTTCGTTCAGTAATAACTTAATCCTTCAATAAACAATAACAATAAAAGACTCATTGTATCAATAGCTATTTTGACCCTTTTTTCGATTACGAAAAAGGATTAGGCATTACATTAGTTCATGAATCATGATAAGAATTCTATCTGGATAAGAATTCCATCTGTATGAATATATATATATAATTTCGTATTTTTCTTTTCTATTGCGTATTTCTTTCGTTCCGGTTCTTCTTTCACATTTCATAGAAAAAGACAGGGAAGCTCTAAAAAAAAGGTTATTTCGTTTCTGATAGCCATTTCTTTAACCAGTGGGTAGGAGCATACTCAGAATCGGGATCCTGGGGAAGTACTGCTTGATCATTTCTACTAATTTAAAGCCCCCATTAGGATTCCTTTTATTTTTATGCAGAGAGACCTATTTAGGTAACTTAGATTATCTCCATTACGAATCCGTTATGTACCTTAGTGTTCCTAACCGCCCACTCAATTTTACCCAACCCCCGGTATGACATACAATAGTTAAAATTCCATATAGTTAATCTTTTCTACCCGCGTCAAACCATGATCGCTAATCAACGAATCTTGGGGTAATTTATTCTGCTTCTGCTTATTGATGCTTAACTCTTGTACATAGGGAATGAGACTCAATCTTTTTACTGCAAATTGATAAGCTGTTTTGTTTCACTCATAGAACTTATCTAATTGAGTTCATCACCCGGAATTATGAATAAAAAATTGAGGCTATCTACTCAATATATTCCACTCCTTTCCTAGAAATAAAAGAAATCGGTAACAGTTCATGTCCAAACGAATCGCACGTAGAGATATTGATAAAACACATGGAGTTAATGGTATTTCATAACTAATCGATTGAGCAGCAGCTCGTAGACCACCTAAAAAGGAATATTTATTATTCGAACCATATCCTGACATAAGAAGTCCAAAAGGAGCAATACTTGAAATGGAAATCCATAAAAAAACACCTATACTGAGATCCGCTAGAACAAGCCGAGAGCTAAAAGGAATTACTGAATAACTTAGTAAAATGGATATGACTGCTATGGACGGTCCGATACTGAATAAACGAATATCTCCTCTAGATGGGAGAAGATCCTCTTTGAAAAGTAGTTTTGTCCCATCTGCTAGAGCTTGAAGAATTCCAAAGGGACCTGCGTATTCAGGTCCAATACGTTGTTGTACTCCTGCAGATAGTTTTCTTTCTAACCACACAATTATGAGTATCCCTATTGTAATTCCAAATATAGGAGTAAAAATAGGGACAAGCAAGCGTATGAGCCCATACACCTCTTTTAAGGATTCCAATCGGGAAAAAGAATTAATAGCCCGTACTTCCGTGGTATCAATTATCATTTCAACGATCAACTTCTCCCATAATGATATCTATACTACCTAGTATCGTCATAATATCAGCCAATTTCATTCTTTTAACTAGTTGAGGAAGAATTTGCAAATTGAGAAAACCCGGTGGACGAATTTTCCATCTCCAGGGAAAAGGATTATGATCTCCTAGCAGAAAAATTCCCAATTCTCCTTTTGGAGCCTCTACTCTCACATAAAGCTCTTGTTTCGACAATTCAAAAGCCGGAGATGGTTTTTTACTAATAAATCGATATTCAAAATCATTCCACTCCGAATCCCTTTCTCTGCCAAAGCGCCGGACTTCTAAATTCTCATAGGGCCCCCCCGGAAGTCCTTCTAGGGCTTGTTGAATCATTTTTATGGATTCCGTCATTTCACTGATTCGGACGAAATAACGGGCTAATGAATCTCCCTCTTTTTGCCATTGTACTTCCCAATCAAATTCGTCGTAACACTCATAATGATCAATTTTACGAAGATCCCATTGGAGTCCGGAAGCCCGTAGCATTGGCCCCGATAAACCCCAATTTATGGCTTCCTCCCCACTAACAATGCCCACTCCTTCAACTCGTTCCAAAAAAATAGGATTCCGCGTAATAAGCTTTTGATATTCAGCAATTCCTGTTAAAAAATACTCGCAGAAATCCAAGCATTTATCTACCCAGCCATGAGGTAAATCAGCAGCGATTCCTCCGATACGGAAAAAATTATGCATCATTCGCATACCTGTGGCAGCTTCGAATAGATCATATATCAACTCTCTCTCTCTGAAAATATAGAAGAAAGGCGTCTGCGCACCAATATCTGCCATAAAAGGGCCGAGCCATAACAGATGAGAAGCTATACGACTCAATTCCAGCATAATGACTCTGATATAGCTAGCTCTTTTAGGTACTTGAATATTTCCCAAACGTTCTGGTGCGTTTACTGTTATTGCCTCTGTAAACATAGTAGCTAAATAATCCCAACGTGTTGCATAAGGTAGATATTGTATAATTGTTCGGTTTTCCGCAATTTTTTCCATCCCTCTGTGTAAATAACCCAATATGGGTTCACAGTCAATAACATCTTCACCGTCTAGAGTAATGATGAGTCGAAGAACGCCATGCATTGATGGGTGGTGAGGACCCATATTGACTATCATGAGGTCTTTTCTTGTAGTCGGTACATTCATATGCTTTTTCCCCGATTCAGTATCAGTATTCTATGAATTGCTCAAAACGAAATGAAGTTCATCAAAATCCAAGCTCTTAAAAATCAAATAATGCAAAAGGGATCTTCCAATTAACTTAACTAGTTTTTAACTCCCGAATATCCAACTGATTTATTAATTCTTTATAACGTACTCTATTTTTATTTGACAAATACCTCAGCAACCGTTGACGTTGTCCCAGAGTTTTCAGTAGACCTCTCTGAGATAAATAGTCTTTTTTGTGTAATTTCAAATGTGAAGTCAGTTTCGTTATTTTATTGGTGAAACTGAATACTTGAAATTCAACAGACCCCTTGCTTTTTTCTTGCGAAATAACTGAGATGAATGGACTTTTTACCATAAAAAGACTTCTTCCCCCTCCCTTTTCTTTTTTTATTTTCTCCAGATATGGATTTTACCGATCAATAAAAAGAATGACAGTCATTTTAATCTGGTATACACAATAATGTTAATTTATTAATATTTTACTTTAATCCATAATCAATCCAATTTCAAATTGGATTCGTATATACATAGTAAGTATAAGGGCTCGTATAGTTCTCCACCCACAAAATCCAAAAACCCACAAAAAAAAGAATTTAGACCTAAGATTAGAAAAATCTTAGGTCATCGAATTAGTATCATGTACCAGAATATAAAACAGCACAGCCTAAGGCTTGTATCCATCTATTCCTATATCATACCATACCAGGTATGGTGATATATATAGAATATAGAAAGTTTATCATCAACGAATTCTTAAGCGTGGATACATCTGTATCCTTAACATACTGAAACGGCTACCATTACTGGTATCAAACCAATAGCGATTCATACAAGCTAAATCTTCTAATCGGTAATTTGGCCAAAGAAAAAATTTAAATTTAATGAATTGATTTGTCTCTATATCAAGATCCTTGCTATTAGTTAAAAGTGGACCACAATTCCTTACGTTGTTCTCGTTGCAAAAGACTTTCTTTTTACCCACAACATCAACATCCATATTTTCCTTCCCGGAATTTAAACAAATTAGAATTCGCAATTCTCTACGACGTCTAGGAGATGATATTTTTTCAGGAACAAGCAAATCATAATGATTTTCATCTAAATTCCCAACCATCTTTTCCTGTTTTGTAATGAATTCAGAAAAAGCATTCGTATCAACATTTCGTTTTTTTTTTTTTCGGCATTTTATATTAGTTTTTCTAGTAATATTAGTTTTTCTAGTAATATGAATTTGGTGTTTATTCTTATGGATCAGTGAAATAGCTATGGTTTGATACATAATCAATGGACCATCCCATTTTCTAGGCATACGAACTAGGTTGATTAGTAGGTTTCCACTGGTTAGCGGTTTAGGCAATCGAATTGGAGGTTTAAGTTCACTTTCCAGAGTCAATGCAGGGTTAGAATAGATTTGCTCCATAAGCTCCACAGCCATTTCTTTTCTTCGAATAAAGGATACAGTAATTTCCACTGGATCTCTCGTCCTAATCAGGAAACTGGCCATATTGATAGCATCCATTAAATTTTCCTCAACTAGATCGTTCCAGTTCAACTGATAACCCATGTAAGCTTTATTTTTATTTTGCAGGAAGATTCGTAGGTCGTTTCTTAGCTTCCACGACGCCTTCTTCTCTTGCTTTTTATTTTGATCTTTTTCAATGTCTGATCCGCCAGACTCTTGTTTACCATCTTGTTGTTGATTTGGTTGATTTGATTTAGGCTTTCCTTGGTTTCGTTGATTTGATTTAGGCTTTCCTCGGTTTCGTTGATTTGATCTAGGATTCCCCTGGCCAGGCTGTTTTTTTTCTTCTTGATTTTGATTCTCTAATTCAAGATCCTTTTTTTCTTTTTTTTTTTTTTTAGGTCTTTTAGGAATGGCACGAATGTTTTGATTGTTTTTGTGATTATCGAAAAGAAGTAAATTGCTTGGTATGATCCACGGTTTCATCCTATATTTATCATAAATAGTTTTCTTACTGCGCTGAGTTTGGGTTAGTCTTTCTTTATTCATTCCCATCCAATCAAAAGGATGGTTTTTTTTATTATTCTTGTTTTTTTTATTTTTGTTTTTGGAATTTTTTTTGTTTTTGGATGAGTTGCATTGTTTATGCATCGCGCGATAAAAAAGATCGTTCTTATCAATTGTATGAATTAGTGGAGAATAAGAAGGAGCAATCTTCGTTTTTTTATTGCTCCAGGCCGCAATATGTCTCGTCTTTCTAAAACAGATGATTTGCCAATCCAAATATTTTCTATCCGGATTTTTTCTAATATATCTCCGGATAGAAAAAAAATCAGGTTTATACGTGATGTACTTAGAGGGAATCCCTCGACCTTCGTTTCCTTGTAACGGCAATCTATAAATAGAGAAATCCTTCCTTTCTTCATAATTAATATATTTATGTGATAAAAGATCATATTTGTAATGTTTTTTTAATTTCTCTGTTTTTGTTTTAACCGACAATGAAGCTGTTTTTTCTTTTTGTTTCTCAAAATCAAATAATTGGTTTTTTTCATATGAATCCAAACTGGGTGAGTTTCTATTTTGAACCTTACCACTTTGATTGACCCTATTTCTCCACTTTTGCGACATAAATTTAGATAATCTAGTCTGAGATAAATCATATTGATAGTGGCTCCTTAACCAGTTTTTCCATTCATTCATTTCTGCATTTCGATGTTCTTTATGCCTTGATTCGGAATGAGATATTCCTTGTGTTCCAAAAAAGTTCTTTATTCTATCTTTAAGAAAAAGAGATGTTCGGTAATATGGAAGGACAGATCTCCAGGGATACTTGTGAATACCTGGGCTTTGTGATAATTTGTAAAATACATATGCTTGTGACAAGGAAACTATCCCACAAAAATCCTTTGAATTTTTATCACCAATATTAGAAAACTTTTTTTTTATAGTTGAAATCCAATGAATTGTATTTTCCTCAATTTTTTCTTGATCTGTTTGCTTATTGTAACTGTATGTATCAATAATTTTTTTTATTTTTAATTCAAGTAATTCCATTTTTAATTCAAGTAATTCAAGTAATTCAAGAAAGGTTTCTACATTAAAATGAAACCTCGAAATATGAATGAGAGATTGATAGAATAAACTTTCAATGAAAAATGCCAAAAAAAAGCGCCCTTTCCTTATAAATCGCACACTTCTTCTTTTTAATATCTGCCAAAGGTTTTTTGACGAGTCTAATCTTTTCTCAGCAAAACTTTCCTCGCTAGGACTAATATTTATATCGAGTATTAGAGATTTTATTTTCTTGTCGTTTTTTATTTTTTCAATTTCATTTCTGATTGTACTTGTCCTATCGGACAGATCCTTTATTTTTTCTTCTGTAAGTGAAGATTTTGTCCAATCCATAGATTGAATTTGACTGGACGATTCCTCAAAAATCTGATTACTTATTCGAAAATTTTTATCATTTTGAGTTTCACTCAATTCATACCCTTCTCTCAATCCAAAATTTTTATTTAGATTTACTTTTTCAAGTTGTTTGATTTTGCTAAACGGATCTATAATCCTTTTTTCTTTTTTTTTGAACAATAGAAGACATTTCCTTTTCGCTTTTCTAATTCGTTTTTCAAATTCTTTAGAAATAGGTTCAAGAGGATGAGGTTCGTCTCGGGGAGTACCAAAAGGCCATTCAGTTTCCATTCCCAAGACTGTTAAAAAGGAATATTTTGCTTTTTTTATTTTCTGTTTATGATGGGGTCGTAGTGGAAAACTGTACCGAAGACGGAAAGGGAAGAGGATTTTTATCTGCATACCTTCCGTTAACCAGTTTTCTGGAAAGTCTGTTTCTGATAATGTAACGCCATTGGGAGTACAGTTAACATGAATTTCTCTGCCCCACGCCTTCCACTCTTCGTCCCAATCTTTGTACCACTTGGGGAATTTCTCGCGGAATTGAGATGGAAATAATAAAATAAGGCTAAGGTTTTTGGCTATTATTAATGAGGGTAATACAATAGCTTTTCTAAGAATTGACTGGGCTAGTAACAGAAAAGCCCTTATTGCGTGACCGTGCGAAGTATTTTCCCACTTTTGTACTGCTTCTAGTTGCGCCAGCTCCGCGTTCTCCCTATTTTCTGCTTCGGCCTCCGCCTCGTCCTCCCTTTCTTGTGCCTCGTCCTCCCTTTCTTGTGCTTCGTCCTCCCTTTCTTGTGCCTCGTCTTCCTCGTAATCCCAAGTTTTTACTTTCGCGCCTTTTCCCAGCCAATTCCTAAAGATCCTAAAGATTGGATTCATACTTTTCAGTATTTTCAGTATTGGGGAGAAAATTGTGTCTATTCTGTCCAAAAAAAGTGGGGAATGCGGATTTGGTTGATATACTTTCCAAATACCTGTTTTACGTCTTTGAGCGCGTACGGATCCTTTGATTAAATCTCGACTAAAATCCGACTCTTTCGAATAACGTAGTAAAATCTCCTGAGTATCGTCATCCTCCTCATCATACAGCTCCGCCCTCCCCTGCTTCGTAAAAAATTCCTTCCAATCAAAAATGAATATAGCTTTGAAGTCTCTTGAAATAATCTGAGACCAGTCTTGGTCTTCTATCTTCAGGCCTTGCTCCTGATACACGTCAATCAATTGGTATGTCCATTGATTAAGCTTTTTATCAATACCAATTTCTTTTAGGGGTCTTTCCTTTTTTTTATTAATTTTTTTTAGGTCAAGTCCCCCCTTTGTCTTTGTGTTTTTTTGAATTGTTTGATCCTTTGGTTCAGTTGTACTTGGACCGAAGAAATATTGCACTTGATTTTCCGAATCCCTTTTTCCTTGGTCTGACAATACTGATTTTTCCTCAAATGTATCTAGTTTTTGTTCAAATTCTTGGTAATCAGGGAAAAGGATACCATGAAACTTGTTTATCCACACTTTTTCTTTGGAATCCCCCGTAGGGGTGATTAAAGACTTCTTAACGCTTCGGGGTAATGTTCCACGAGAGGGCCCATTCAAAAAACAATCATACCTTTTAGGTAAGCATTTTTGTGCAGTCTCATCATTACATAATCGAGTCCTTTTTTCGAGTACATCCAGATCAAGAGACCCCCTTTCTAGAGCGTTAATTCGATTGAAAAGTTCGTGGCTCAGGCTATTTCTTTTTTGTTCATTAGTATAAATCCAATGATTATACAGTTCATCAGAGGGGAGTTTTTCTGGTGTGTACAAAAACCCCTTTCTTTCTATCATTTCAAAAAAGGTTGACAAACTGAGTGGATATGTAAAAGAAATTCTTTGTTTTCCATCACTTCGGCATGTAGCAAAAAAATAGTCTGACATTTCTTTTCTTAGAGGCTTTTTAAATATATATCGCAATGGTCGATTCCATCGTTTATAGTCGAAAAAAAAAGTAACAAGAGGCGTTTCAAAATCAAAACAGAAGAAGTCTTTCTTTTCTTTCAGTTTTTCATATATTTCATCTATGTTGTCCAAATCTTCCTCGGCGGATATTTCTTGCCCCTGTTTGGAAATTGTGTCTATTTCTACATCTGTTTCGTCATCACTCTGCCCCCCTTCTTCCAGTTCCAGTGACGAGGGCTTTTTTTTATCCTCAGTCCTAATAGGTGACGGGAATCTGTTTAAATAGTAGGCACAGGAAACAAATACTAGAATGGTAAAGACTCGCTCCAGAGAATATCTAAAGTCTGCGGCGCGGTACTTATTCTTCAATCTACTAGAATAATTTTGCTGTATCCAGAATACTAAGACCAACTCAAACCCTTTCATGCATAAAATGTGACCAATGAACCAACCAACAAAACTACTTGTTAAAAATAATATATTGTTGTTGTTGCATCGAAACATATAAATACTGATTAATCTGGTTAAGGTCGAATTCGGCCAAACGAAATGGTTGAATAGTGGAAAAATGAGATTCGTAAGGAATAAAAATTGAGTGCTTAAATTACGCATTCCATTTCTGGTAGTAGCTACCGAATCAAAAAACTCTTGGTCATTGCGCCACAAGAAATAAGAAAAAAGATAGAGTAGACCTAGCATAGTTAGTGTATGAGGGCTACCCAATGCTAGATGGAGAGGTGCATAATAGATCGATATGAACATGATGAGCTGCCCCATCAAAAAACCTGTTGTTGCTGATACATCCTTCTCGCTTCCTTCTTCCATAAACCGAGTTCGGAGAAGCAAGAGATAAGAGGGCCCTATGGCCCCTGTGGTCAGAAATCCAAAAAAGAGTCCAGCCACAACGACTGAATTGCTTATCTGCATGCATAAACGGACTAGAGTAGCTAGTGGAAAAATATTGGTCATCATTTTAACCCCTCCTTTAGGTATAGATATTGTTTCTATGCTCTCGAAAAAGAAGAGCAGTAGATTTCATTTGACTTTATATACTTTATATATCCATTTACTTGTATGCGAAAGCGTATTCATTTCTTGTTTTCAGAATATTCTATTCTCTATTAATATTAAATTAGATTAATATGAAAATGTTTCTAGATATCCCCTCTGTGGCATAAAATCTCGTAGAATCTTTTTATGTTTATTGTGGATTCTCTCAATTCTTTCCTGTAATAGTTTCTTGTCTATTCGTCTACTTTCAGTTACTTTTCTTAGTGAAATTCGAGCTTTACACTCGAATCAAAGCAACCAGAAGAACCAAAGTAAGACGGTCAGAAAGCAGATCCCCAGATAAAGAAAGAGAAGGGACCAAGGAAAAAAATTGTGAAAAGTGTCATCGCCTTTAGGATGAATACTCTGAGCCAGTCAAGAAGGCCCAGTAACAAATACCCTAATGAGAAAAAAGGATTCTCCGGCAAAAAGTTGTTAAAATACATTTTTACAAAATAAAGATCTCGAGCGTGGTTTCTAAACTTGAACAGGATTCTCAATGTTTTTTTTTTTTTTTCTGAGAATTTTTTCTATCAGACCTAACCCCTGGAAAGGAAATCAGTCGCCCAGCCTTAACGCCTTTCATTTTTTAATTTCATTTATTTTTTAATTTATTAAATTAATTTATTAATATTAATTTAAATTTAACGAAATAACCTTTTTTTTAGAGCTTCCCTGTCTTTTTCTATGAAATGTGAAAGAAGAACCGGAACGAAAGAAATACGCAATAGAAAAGAAAAATACGAAATTATATATATATATTCATACAGATGGAATTCTTATCCAGATAGAATTCTTATCATGATTCATGAACTAATGTAATGCCTAATCCTTTTTCGTAATCGAAAAAAGGGTCAAAATAGCTATTGATACAATGAGTCTTTTATTGTTATTGTTTATTGAAGGATTAAGTTATTACTGAACGAAGAGAAATTTCATTTTTGAAATTAGAAATATTTAGAAATAGAAAGGGTGAGATCAATTCAGAAGCACCTTTTTGTTATTATAGCAGACAGAATTGCATTGGTCTAATGTGGGACTCTCCGATACATCTTTACTCTATCTACTCAACTAACATATCGAGATAATAACGAGCCCGTCCTTAGATTTTTTTATGACGACCACCGAGGAGCCGTATGAGGTGAAAGTCTCATGTACGGTTCTGCAATAGCGATGGCAGCAGTGATGTTATCACCGACTATGATTATCTAACAGTTCAAGTACAGTTGATATAGTTGAGGCACAGTCCAAATATGGTTTTTGGGGTTGGAATCTGTGGCGTCAACCTATAGGGTTTACGGTTTTTCTAATTTCTTCCCTAGCAGAATGTGAGAGATTACCCTTTGATTTACCAGAAGCAGAGGAAGAATTAGTAGCAGGTTATCAAACCGAATATTCAGGTATAAAATTTGGTTTATTTTACGTTGCTTCCTATCTAAATCTACTAGTCTCTTCATTATTTGTAACAGTTCTTTACTTGGGCGGTTGGAATCTCCCTATTCCGTTCATATTGATTCCTGATTTTTTCGGAATAAATGAACTGGGTGGAGTCTTTGAAACTACAATTGGTATTTTTATTACATTAGCGAAAGCTTATTTGTTCCTGTTCATTTCTATCACAACAAGATGGACTTTGCCTAGGATGAGAATGGACCAACTATTAAATCTTGGGTGGAAATTTCTTTTACCTATTTCTCTCGGTAATCTATTATTGACAACTTGTTCCCAACTCCTTTCGCTGTAAATACATAAGCCATTCATTGTATTCTAGATTCATAACTTCTCTCAAACAAGAGAAAGAAAATTTCAATTATTCATAGAGATTCACGATATGCTTCCTATGGTAACTGGGTTCATGAATTATGGTCAACAAACAGTAAGAGCTGCAAGGTATATCGGCCAAAGTTTCATGATTACCTTATCTCATACGAGTCGTTTACCTGTAACTATTCAATATCCGTATCAAAAATGGATTCCATCAGAGCGTTTCCGCGGGCGAATCCACTTTGAATTTGATAAATGCATTGCTTGTGAAGTATGTGTTCGTGTATGCCCTATAGATCTACCCATTGTTGATTGGAGATTGGAACCGGATATTCGAAAGAAACGATTACTTAATTATAGTATTGATTTTGGAATATGTATATTTTGTGGTAATTGTGTCGAGTATTGTCCAACAAATTGTTTATCAATGACTGAAGAATATGAACTTTCTACTTATAATCGTCACGAATTGAATTATAATCAAATTGCCTTGGGTCGGTTACCAATGTCAGTAATTGGAGATTCCGTAATTCGAACCATTCTGAATTCGACTCAAATCAAATAAAAAATGGGTAAACCGCTTGATTCGATTACCAATTACTCCAATTTCCAATTACTTTTACTACTTTTACTAAAGAAGCAAGGCCTCTTTGATTTTGCTCGGCGAATAAGTAAAAGTCCTAGCTATTGATTGGAGATTCATTGCTCAGAATCGTGTCTTGCAAACATACATTATCCGTGATTTTTTGAAATTGACATCCCTCTATATTAATCATATTTCTATGATATATATAATTTCTATTTCTTTTATTATAGATATAGAAACTAACTAAATCAAAATAGATAATCTTTTTTTTCTTGTCCCTTCTTCTATTCGAAAAGTAGCTAGTGGAAACAATTTGAACATCAAAATGAACCTCCTTTCCTTTGTTATTTTTTGTTTTGTATGCTATCCAAACCTTCCAGCATAAAAGAATACACGGACTAGAGTAGCTAGTCGAAACAATTGGAACATCTTTTTGACCTCATTCCATAGGGGTTTGTATTTGACTTTATATACATCACCAGTCGAGAGAACAGACCAAAGTTTGGTCTGTTCTACAAAAGTTTGGTCACAAAAATTCTCAAATATCTAGACAAAAGTCAAAGAAAACTCAATCAAATTAACCAAATGAATAAACCAATCAAAGCAACCAGAAGACCTAAAGTAAGACCCAAAGAAACCGGATCCCCAGATAAAGAAACAGAAAAAGGGAAAAAACTAGAAAAAGTCTCAGCCCAATCTTTATCAATACGAAGAACCGAACAAAAAGCTCAAGTAACAAAAAACCTACTTCGGGTGAGAAAAGGCCCTTTTCGGAAACAAATTCTGTAGAATAAAGTCCTAGAGAATAAAGAAATCTCAGGTGGTTTATAAACTCGAACAGAACCGGTTTTTACGATTTCTACTACGCGTAAGGCTAGTAAGGCCTTATCCCATACGTCTCGTTTTCTCATCGAATCCTCCCATATTATATTTATATTAGTTTTTTTTTTAATCTACATCTCTCTATATGAATCCTATTTCTATAATATTATATATCTAATTTCTATTTCTTATTATTTCTTATAGAAACTAACTAAGTAAGATGATAATCTTTTTTTTTCTTGTCCCTTCTTCTATAATTTATTTATTTATAATTTGATTCTAGAGTTATATATGAACTACTCTTTCGGATATATATAATGGGATTCATAACTGTATCTACATCAACCCCCACCCCATCTAGGATTGGATTCCATTAGGAGTATATCCTAAAAAGAGTCGGGTAACCTATTTTTTCCCGGTCTGGTCAAAAAGATCATGAAACATTTAAGCTTATTTCTCTATTATTTGACATATAATGGATTTTACTGGACCAATACATGATTTTCTTTTAGTATTTTTGGGATCGGTTCTTATATTAGGAGGTCTGGGAGTGGTATTACTTACCAATGCCATTTTTTCTGCCTTTTCCTTGGGGTTGGTTCTTGTTTGTATATCCTTATTCCATATTCCATCGAATTCCCATTTTGTAGCTGCTGCACAGCTACTTATTTACGTGGGGGCCATAAATGTGTTAATCGTATTCGCTGTGATGTTCATGAATGACTCAGAATATTACAACGATTTTGGTCTTTGGACCGTTGGAGAAGGAGTCACTTTGGTGGTTTGTACAAGTCTTTTTGTTTCACTAATTACTACTGTCCCAGATACTTCATGGTACGGTATTATTTGGACTACAAGATCAAACCAGATTTTAGAGCAGGATTTTGTAAATAATGGTCAACAAATTGGGACTCATTTATCAACAGATTTTTTTATTCCCTTTGAACTCATTTCTATAATTCTTTTAGTTGCCTTGATAGGTGCAATTGTTATGGCCCGTCAGTAATAAAAAGAAAGACTTCGAATGAAAGAGTTCTGTCCTCTCAAAACGAGAAAGACTTCGTTCTTATCACACCTATTTTTTTCCTTCATCAATTCCATTTTTCTATTTTTCATGTATAAAATGGAAATGGTTTTAGTTCAATCTATTCTCAATACCTTCCTTTGTTCTGCACTTGTGATATTCTAGTCAATAAAATGGATTAAGGTGGAGTTTTTGTTCATACTGAAAGCAAATAAAACCAGATTGATGAGGGGTTGGTCAATGATGCTTGAACATGAACTTGTTTTGAGTGCCTATTTATTTTCTATCGGTATTTATGGATTGATCACAAGTCGAAATATGGTTAGAGCACTTATGTGTCTTGAGCTTATACTGAATGCGGTTAATATGAATTTCGTAACATTTTCTGATTTATTTGATAGTCGCCAATTAAAAGGAGACATTTTCGCAATTTTTGTTATAGCTATTGCAGGCGCTGAAGCCGCTATTGGACCTGCTATTGTTTCGTCAATTCATCGTAACAGAAAATCCACTCGTATCAATCAATCGAACTTGCTGAATAAATAGCGGTAATCATATAAATACCGAATAGAATATTCACCAATTCAAATTGGTATGTACGATAGAAACAAACATAGGCCCATGTTTGCTAAAACGTAATAAATCAAAGTATCTTGGACCGCTATCATGAGCAGATCCAGAAGTAGATTGATTCGAAATCGATTCTGGTAAACCCTCGATTCGTCTGGTGTCTACCATATATGATTCCTTTATGATTTTACTAGATCGAAAATTTATGACGTTCAAAAAGTGGATAGATACCATGTCACATTCAGTAAAGATTTATGATACATGTATAGGGTGCACTCAATGTGTGCGAGCCTGCCCCACAGATGTATTAGAAATGATACCTTGGGACGGATGTAAAGCTAAGCAAATAGCTTCTGCCCCAAGAACAGAAGACTGTGTAGGTTGTAAGAGGTGTGAATCCGCTTGTCCAACAGATTTCTTAAGTGTCCGGGTTTATTTATGGCATGAGACAACGCGAAGCATGGGGCTAGCTTATTGATACGTTCTAGAAAACTCTACTTGAACCCATTTTTTTTTTCTCCTTACCGACAAAAACCCGTACTCGATCAAAAATATTATTTCGAGCACGGGTTTTTTGGTCAAAGTGTATCTTGTCTTTACCACGAATTCTTTTCCTTGGTTAACAATAATTGTGATTTTGCCGATATCCGCGGGTTCTTCCATTTTCTTTTTTCCTCATAGGGGAAATAAGATGATTAGGTGGTATACCCTCTCTATATGCACAATAGAACTACTTCTAACGACCTATGCATTCTGTTATCATTTCCAATTTGACGATCCATTAATCCAATTAGAACAGGATTCTAGATGGATCCATTTTTTTGATTTTCACTGGAGACTCGGAATCGATGGAATTTCCATAGGACCCGTTTTACTGACGGGATTCATCACTACTTTAGCTACTTTAGCGGCTCGGCCAGTGACTCGGGATTCACGATTGTTCCATTTCCTGATGTTAGCAATGTACAGCGGCCAAATAGGATCATTTTCTTCTCGAGATCTTTTACTTTTTTTTATCATGTGGGAGTTAGAATTAATTCCTGTTTACCTACTTCTATCCATGTGGGGAGGAAAGAAACGTTTGTACTCAGCTACAAAGTTTCTTTTGTACACTGCGGGGGGTTCTGTTTTTCTATTAATGGGAGTTCTGGGCATGGGTTTATATGGTTCCAACGAACCAACCTTCAATTTTGAAACCTCAGCGAATCAATCGTATCCGGTGGCATTGGAAATAATATTCTATTTTGGATTTCTTATTACTTATGCTGTCAAATCACCGATTATACCCCTACATACATGGTTACCAGATACCCACGGGGAGGCACATTACAGTACGTGTATGCTTCTAGCCGGAATCTTATTAAAAATTGGAGCGTATGGATTGGTTCGGATCAATATGGAATTCTTACCCCACGCTCATTCTATATTTTCTCCATGGTTGATGATAATAGGTACAGTTCAAATAATCTATGCAGCTTCAACATCTCCCGGCCAACGCAATTTAAAAAAGAGAATAGCCTATTCTTCTGTATCTCATATGGGTTTTACAATTATAGGAATTGGTTCTATAACCGATACAGGACTGAATGGAGCCATTTTACAAATCATTTCTCACGGATTTATTGGTGCGGCGCTTTTTTTCTTGGCAGGAACGAGTTACGATAGAATACGTCTTGTTTATCTCGACGAAATGGGCGGAATAGCTATCCCAATGCCTAAAATATTTACAATGTTCAGTAGCTTCTCGATGGCTTCTCTTGCATTGCCGGGAATGAGTGGTTTTGTTGCCGAATTGGTAGTCTTTTTTGGAATAATTACCAGTCCAAAATATCTTTTAATGCCAAAAATACTCATTACTTTTGTAATGGCAATTGGAATTATATTAACTCCTATTTATTCATTATCTATGTCACGCCAGATGTTCTATGGATACAAGCAATTTCCTGCCCCAAACTCTTCTTTTTTGGATTCTGGACCACGAGAACTTTTTGTTTCGATCTGTATCTTTCTACCCGTAATAGGGATTGGTATTTATCCGGATTTCCTTCTCTCACTATCCGTTGACAAGGTAGAAGCTATCCTATCTAATTACTTTTATAGATAAGATAGTTTTCATGAATAAGATAGAAAATAAAGCTATGATTTCAAAAACCATTCGCTGGACAATGAAAAAAAAATAAGTCTTCTTTTTCCTTATCTTAAGGAAAAAGAAAATGAAGTCCATTCGAATCAGATACGTTTGGGGTTTTTGAGAACCATTTGAATCCAGTAGTGATTCAAATAGTTCTCAAAAACTCACACAAACTTCATACTATGTTCCTATAGATTGGGTCGCTTCTTCAATTCGATGTTAATGTGAATGAGCCATAACTATGTAATCCTATTCCTAATAGATTGACCCCAAAATAACATATCCAAATTATAAGAAATCCAAGAGAAGCCACAATTGCGGAATTCGTGCCTTGAAAATTTGGATTTGTTCTCATATGTAAATAAATTGCAAATATGGTCCAAGTAATAAATGCCCAAGTTTCCTTGGGGTCCCAATTCCAATATGACCCCCATGCCTCATTAGCCCATACCGCGCCCGAAAGAATACCTATGGTTAAAAAGAGAAACCCTAGACTAATGACACGATAACTCCAACGATCCAATTGCTGAATCAACTGATACATGTGATAATTTCTAAATGAAAGAAAAAAAGTGTTTCGTAAAACACTGCCTCTTTCATTTGCGTATTGGATCTCATCAAAAACAAATGACCCAGTTAATAAATGATTTCTTTTGCCAAAAATATCTATGCGTGTTCGAAATGTAATGACTAGAAGCGCTACTGAGAATAACGAGCCGCATAAAAGAGCTGCATAGCTCAATACCATCATACTTACGTGCATCATTAACCACTGAGATTGGAGAGCAGGTACTAATATTGTGGATTGATGCATTTCCACTAAAAGACCTGAAGTAACAAAGCCTTGAGTCAAAATAGTACTTGGCGCGGTTATTGCGCTTAAATGGGTTTTTTGGTTCCTAAAATGTGGAACCATATGAATAATGGAAAAACCCCACGAAAGAAACATTAATGATTCATATAAATCACTTAAGGGGAAATGTCCCGAATAAATCCAACGAGTAACTAACAATCCTGTTATACAGAAAAAGGTAGCTATCATGCCTTTTTCTGACGAATTATAGAGTCCTAGCGTTTCGTAGACTAATAATAAGGTTAGTAAATAAATCGTAATTACAATTGAAACGATCGAAAAAGAAATGTGAGTGAATATATGTTCTAAAGTCGAGAATATCATAAAAAAAATCCTAAAATAAAAAATAAAAGGGGGATCCTTCAACACTGGAATGGAAATGAGGAATTCCATTCATTATAGGATTTATTGTATCTCTTTTAGAAGATGCCGCCACTCGGACTCGAACCGAGATGCTCTAGCACTGCTTCCTAAGAGCAGCGTGTCTACCGATTTCACCATAGCGGCTTACTCGAAAACATAATAGCCCATCCATATTCAATCGTCGAGATTCTAAGGAGTCAATTCAATCAAATCTTTTTTAGGGAATCTGACAATCAATGAAAAAACACTCGTTCAAATTACTAATTGAACGTTCAACAATCATTAGTATTGTGGGATCGTAGGGTGTTAGGTTTCACTTTCACAAAGGGCTTTCCGTTGGTTTAACTTCGCCTGGAATGGAAATGCAGCAGTTGGAACTAGATAGTTCTGTCCTCTATCCAGGCATAGAACTAAAAGGTTTCAATCTTTATCGGAATTTTAGCGTACTTCAAAAAAAAAAAAAAAGATTCTATATTTCTAAAGAAAAGAAAGCTCTCAAGATCTATATCTATATATAGATATAGATCTTGATGGATTCCACAGCCCAAGGACCCTTATTTGGACTACATATTAGGAATACATAATCCAAAAAAATCCTTCCTAAAGGAAAAAGAAGACTTTTCTTTTAGTTAGTGTATTATGAAAAGTGAATCGATGAGGAAAATGACAACCCCCATCTCACAAATTAGAAAAACCTACTAAAAAGAAAGCTAAAACTTTCTAAAAAGAAAGCTAAAACTTTCTAAAAAGAAAGCTAAAACTTTGTATCTTGTCCTTCACTACTTCGTCAAAAAATTGAGAATACAGTAAGCAGAGGACTTCTTTTTCTGCATACCGCAATAACCAGTCCCGTCTCGTATTGATCCGTTGAAAAGAAAAATATGAGTTAATGGGAATCCTTCATTTTAGATTAGAAATGACAATTCAGGGAGTCATATTGATTCAGATTCTTCCAAGACTTGGTTATTTGTTTGTCGTACAAAAAACTTTTTGAATTCCCGGTAGAAAGAGATTTCGCTAATGAAAATGCTTTTATCGCTGCCCAATACCCCTTTCTTTTCCAAATATTTTTACGAATACGCTTTTTTGACAGAGAAGTACGTTTCTTTGGAACCGCCATTCAAAAATGAAGAGGTTACTCATTGTTTATAGTTGGATGTGAAAGACATGTATTGTTCGGATTATTCTTTATTATTCTCTAATTGATTCTCCTGTCGCAGTGAGCGGTTCTCCTGAAGGGGCGCCTTTGGGGGCTTCCTAGTACTGTGGCGCCGCACGGTGATCGACCTTTGGCTCAACTTAACCCCGGTAAATTTCCTCCTCCTGCTACTGGTGAGGTGCTCATTTCGAAGAGAGGCATCTTGACGGGCTGGTTCTGCTACCTTGGACTGTTTTTCCTTTAAGAGCAAAAGTTCCGCGTTTCCCTTTTTTAAGTATTTCTCCTCGGTTAAGTTTAACCCGTGAAGCTCCTCTATTAAGTCGTACATCTCTTTTTGGATGCGGTTTTTCCGCCCGTTCAACTCGTCGTCCATTTCTATGTATGCCTGAATTTCCGGATCGCTGAGGTTGTCTAACCCGGAAAGTTTCTCTGTGACAAGGTCCTTTTCGTCTTGTACCCTTGACTCTTCCCACCTAATCTGGACAAGGCGTTCTACCAATAGTTTCCTCCGTTGGTTTATTGCGAATATCATCTCCGAATCCGAATCCGAATCCGAATCCGAATCCGAAATATTCCGAACAGTTGCAGCTGGTCGCCGCAACTGTATACGTATGTGTATAGAATCACACATTCTATACACGCCCCAAAAAATCTGACCCCAGGACCAGATTACGCTAGCAGCCCACAAAAACGTCCAGACTGTAGAAACAGTCTTTCGAATAAACTTTGGCATTGGTAGATTTCTCATCTGTCAGTTTTCGCTTTTATTTAAAATTACACGGTCAAACTTCCTTTCGAATTTCTTTTATCTGAAAGCGTTAATTAAAATTTCTTGTTTTCAGAATATTATATTCTCTATTCAAATGAAAATGATACTATCTGTCTATCTGATTGAAATATACCTTAAAAAGAATGGAAAGTCAAGACCCGAAATCCTTTTTCATTCTGAGCATTCTATACGCAGCGACAGTTAGTGAAGTGATCGGTATCGTAGAGTTTCTCAGAAGCGCCTAGGCTGCTTAAGCCACTCAATCAGAATTAGTGAATTCTCCCGAATAAACTAATACCAAGGTCTTCTTTTGATTGGGTCGAGTTATTGATGGATCCTATGACCCATATCAGAATCAAGTACGAGAATTCTTTTTACTTGCTCTATGAATAGAAATTCTTCTAATAATTAATGGAATGATTGAAAATGGAAAATTCTATTTGAGTTCTTTCCTATTTTGATTTTTTTATTTGATTGTTCCTTCCGAAAGAGATAAGAGCTGGTGAATCGGAAACAATTCAATTAATAAGAATAGAAAAAACTTTGATTTTCTTATGGAACATACATATAAATATGCATGGATCATACCTTTCGTTCCGCTTCTGGTTCCTGTAGCAATAGGAGTGGGACTTCTTCTTGTTCCGACGGCAACAAAAAATCTGCGTCGCATGTGGGCTTTTCCTAGTGTTTTATTACTAAGTATAGTTATGCTTTTTTCGGCCGACCTGGCCATTCAGCAAATAAACGGGAGTTCTATTTATCAATATGTATGGTCTTGGACCATCCATCATGATTTTTCCTTAGAGTTTGGCGACTTGATCGATCCACTGACTTCTATTATGTCAATATTAATTACTACTGTTGGAATCATGGTTCTTATTTATAGTGACAATTATCTGTCTCATGATCAAGGATATTTGAGATTTTTTGCTTATATGAGTTTTTCCAATGCTTCCATGTTGGGATTAGTTACTAGTTCTAATTTGATACAAATTTATATTTTTTGGGAATTAGTTGGAATGTGTTCCTATCTATTAATAGGTTTTTGGTTCACGCGACCAATTGCGGCAAATGCTTGTCAAAAAGCATTTGTAACTAATCGTGTGGGGGATTTTGGTTTATTATTAGGAACCTTAGGTCTTTATTGGATAACGGGTAGTTTCGAATTTCGAGATTTGTTCAAAATAGTCAATAACTTGATTGAGAATCATGGGATAAATTCTTTATTTCTGACTCTGTGTGCCGCCCTATTATTCCTCGGTGCAATTGCTAAATCGGCACAATTCCCCCTTCATGTATGGTTACCTGATGCCATGGAGGGACCTACTCCGATTTCGGCTCTGATACATGCTGCTACTATGGTAGCAGCGGGAATTTTTCTTGTAGCCCGGCTTCTGCCTCTTTTCGCAGTTATACCTTACGTAATGAATCTAATTTCTTTGATAGGTATAATAACAGTACTATTAGGAGCTACTTTGGCTCTGGCTCAAATAGACATTAAGAGAAGTTTAGCTTATTCTACAATGTCGCAATTGGGTTATATTATGTTAGCTTTAGGTATGGGGTCTTATCAAGCTGCTTTATTTCATTTGATCACTCATGCCTATTCGAAAGCATTATTATTTTTAGGCTCTGGATCCATTATTCATTCAATGGAAAGAATTATTGGATATTCTCCAGATAAAAGTCAGAATATGGCTCTTATGGGGGGTTTCAAAAAATATGTGCCAATTACAAAAACTGCTTTTTTGTTAGGTACACTTTCTCTTTGTGGTATTCCACCTCTTGCTTGTTTTTGGTCAAAAGACGAAATTCTTAACGATAGTTGGTTGTATTCACCTATTTTCGCGATCATAGCTTGTTCCACAGCAGGATTAAC